CCACTTTTCACTTTAATGTATGCTGATATTCTTGGATGCATAACATGCGGATTTCTGTCCAGAATAATGGCTTTAAAAAGAATCTAAGAGTTGAGAAGCAGCTTAGCGTTCAACCGTTACCTCTGACTCGACCTCTTCACCTTCCTACCGTCTCTGCGGTTAATTACAGGTGTATGGCATTTGCTGTTGATAATGCTTTTCTTTTTTCGCTACTTGTAAACAAAACCATCAACGTCTTAAGTTGAATTTGCTCTTTCTCATGCTTATATCGATAGTTTTCCTTCAATGACCGATGAGACGAGATTGAATCCCCAGAGGGGGTGAACGGAGAAAAGAAGAGTTGTACCGAAGACTTTCTCTTAGCATACAAGACAGAGTTCTCTTAGCCGTGCGGTGAGCGGTATTCCGTCAACAGAGTCGACAAAGCAGTCAACGGTAGCCGACACCGGTTTAGTTACCATAGCCCTAGTCTTTTAGCGGACTCAAGGTTACTTCTAACCAGGAGTTCCTCAGAGCACACAATAAAGAGTGCCGTTGGCTACTCTGGTTTCGGGTTAATCTCAATAGTCTGATAGCGTATGTCAGATAGTTACAAGTAAGATAGATGTGTAACTAACCTCTAAAACTAAGCCAAGGCCCGCCCATTGAAGGGTAACAACAGAAAGTAACCGGTTAGCGAGCGATGGCGGTAGGCGAAAGAGTGCCTTTGTCGGCTTAGAAACAATTCCCTCGATAAGCGCTGGTTAAAGGACGACTAAGCTTAATTGTTCTCAGAATCCTTCTTTAGGAAGAGGCTCAGAGCCCTCCCTAGTGCTTTTTATAAGGATTCTTTAGTCAACAATCATTCCCAAGCTTGTGTAGCCTATGCGAAGCAAGCCTACACTGGGCAGAGAAGGTCCTTATTCTTTTTCTCGATGAATTCCTCGATTTAGTAGCCCTAGCCCATCCTCCCGTGCTTGTATTTCGGATGCTCATTCTCGGTCCAGCGAAGTCTCCTCTCCAGCAGCGACACCCTAGCCTTCTTACGAGTCTGCCATTTACGTTTAGCCTAAAACGCCATCTCAAAAGTGATTGACGAAAGCCCCTCTAAAGGTTAAGAAAGCTGGGAATTTCCGCTTAAACCTCGAGAGTTGAACCCATAGCCTTGCTTCTAAGACCTGCGACCCTTTCTTTTCTTATGATTAGAGGGAAGGATCACTCCTACAGCCCTTCTCTTATATACGATAGCACTCGCCATGGATGATACTATTACCTTTCTTGCTCGTCTCTTGATTGAAATGGAGAGAAGAGATGTATTTGTTGAAGAAGTTTGACTTAGTGTTGTCCAGTCTTCTATTGGATAGTACCTTCTTGGTTGTAAACCTCTAGATGAGCGACGTGGCAGAGAGTTGTGCTGATCAGAGACAGTAGACTCATCAGCTCTCTGCGAGTTGGTTTGATTTATATTTCTTTCCATTTGTTGCTCACTCACTAATGGTTGATGCCTATCCGCTTGCTTTAGAGATTCTGAGTGAAATCCTGATGTGGCCTAAATGCCTTATGATTCTTATTTTCCTCATGGTTAGAGGATCTAGAGTGCCAGTCTTTCTCGCTCCAAGTTCTATTCTTTCTCTATGACCCAGGGGAGTCTGTTACATCGCCTTCCGGTCTTTCTGCCTTTTTTTTCCAGTTGGAGTTTCTTTTCCCCGGTATAACTATGACCGGCTATAAAGCAGTTGATTAGGGCAGAGGTTTTCTAGTAGGCGCTATCTGGCTGAAATTCTAAGTAAAAAGAGATCCTGGTGTGTAGTCCGTCATCTTTGTTATAGGGCTCCCAGCTGATTTGTTAGCTGCTACAAATAGGGATGAAATCACGAAATTGAATAGGAGAGGGAGTTGTCGTTCTCTTTCTTTCCAGCCACAGTTATAGTCTTAGACTTATAAGTTCTTCTCCTCGCGATCCAGTGCCGTTGCAGCAAATGATCAACCCAGTGAAAGAAAGTTTGCCATTCCAGCGCGTGTAATTCCTTCTTCCTACTAGGATTTTCAGTCCTAAGCTAAGCACATGCAGTCTCAGTTTCGGAGGAATCTACTTGAAGTGCTTCCCCATCTTGCTTGACTCAAGTTTGAACTTGCTTACTTTACTTATGGATAAAATAGAATCTATCTTACCCTACTTCATATGAATAGAAGAGAGGGATGAAGATGAAATAGATGAATACGAGATTTCTTTCTTTTTACGGGGCGAAGCGGTCTTTACCGATTTCTTCTTAGAACGTAAGCTCTACTGACTTTATAGTTAGAACCTATTGTCAGACCGGATAATACGTTATTAGGTAACTAGAAGGAAGAATCCTAGCAATAAATCTTCTAAAGTCAAGAAAGAGCACCCTATTCTCCTACGAAAGAAGGTATTGTTAAAAGCCTTCGATCAGTTTAGATAGTTTAGGGAAAATAAGAGGGAGTTTTAACTGAAAAGAGGTGCGTAACGCTCTTTTGAGATGCTTTCATTACTATTGGGATAACGTTCATATTCTTATTGTGGTAAGGCATCGCTTTACTGTATTGAAAAGAGTTAGCAGTCGAAAGGGAAGAAAGTGCTTTTATTAACCAATGGTATAGAATCTGCTCTATCTCTTAGAAAGTTAACTGTCCGGGTTGTGGACAAATACGTTCTTTGCGACGAAGGGTCTGATCTCTAGCCTTCAGCGGACGATCCTATCAGTTAGATAATCGAAGTCCATACCAGACGATTTCGAGCATAAAGAGAGATCTTTTCACATGGCGAGGAAGGCTCTCATTAGCAGTCCTTAGGCCGAGAAATGGTAATAGTATCTGTCTTGAAAGATAGGCATTCGATTGATTAAAAAAGAAGGAGAGCTAGCAGAATGCACTAGTTAAAGAAGAGCTAGTGGAATGCTACAAATCGTCTTCTGTGTCTGAGGGATCCGCTGTTCACGTAACCGCTGTTGTCGCCATATCCGGTGTTGGAGGAAATTGATCAAAGTCAGGGCTTGATAAGTAAAGGGTAGAAAAACAAGAAAAATCTTCCTTCAGTGAGAATCCCAGTGTGAAAGTTACTGCTGCTAGTCTTTTGCCCGTATCCGCTGCTCGTCAGGCAGCTCGGGAATCAGCCTTAATTACTTTCCTGGCTTGGCTTTCCTTTTCCTTCTCTAGAAGAATACTACCTCAGTCTCTAATGCACAATCAATCAGTTGCTTGCTTCCTATCAATCTCGATTCCTGCTTATCTGTCTTGCTTGTTTACTGGTTTCCTTCTTTTGCTTATTCGATACTGGCAAAAACCGGCCGAAAAAAGACCGTAACATATCAGGGTCGTACGCCTGAAACAAAAAGGTTCGTCGTACAATTTCGGCGATTACAAAAATAAAGGAGTATATCCCTCTCCCTTAGTGTCTTTCCACTTCCGTCGTTCAGGAACAAACACTTCGCCTAATTTTTTAGAATTTGGGCCCGGTTTTTCCCCACTAACCAATTACGTTACGACCACTGAACAAACTTGGTTGACGAACATGGTTTATGCGCCGCTAATGTAGCGGCTTGTCGAGCATTTGACAAACTCACACCGTCCATTTCAAATGGGATTTGTCCCGTGGACACACGAGCAATCCAACCCGTAGGATTTCCTTTCCCTCTTCCCATTCTGACTTCTGTAGGTTTCCCGGTAATAGGGAGATCCGCGAGAACTCTTACCCATATCTTACCATTTCTTCGGAATTGTCCGCTCATAGCACGATGAAATTGTCCGATTATAGCCCGACGCGCTGCTTCAATGGCTCGATATGAAAGACGACCAGCTTTACAACTTTTAGTGCCATATCTTCCAAAACCAAGTTTTGTACCATCCGGTTTGCAACCCCTACTACATCTGCCTTTACGATATTTACTATATTTCGTACGTTTTGGATATAGCACGTCCCCCCTTTTTTTTACTATAAGAAATCCACACTTTGACACCTGATATTCCGTAACGAGTAGATACTTCCGCAGGAGCATAATCGATTTTCTGGTTAAATACATTACGAGATGTTTTTCCATACTTTCCGCATTCAGTTCTAGCTATTTCTGCGCCTTTTAATCGACCTGAACAACATATACGGATCCCCTCAACCCCTTTTTTCATTACTAATGGAATATCTTTCACTATTTTACTAAAAATGGAACGAAATGATCTTGTTTTCTTCCTCAGTTGCAAAGAGATGTCTTGAGCAATCGGAGAAGCACTTTGATAAACAGATTTGATTTTGACCGACTCAATTAAGGTATTAGTGTTTGTTCTATTAGACAACAAAGATTGCATTTTTTTGACTTCGTTTAAATAAGAGTTGTTGTACCCGTACGGAATTCTTCTCTTTCTCAGTATGATCTCTATTATCATCTCTATTCCCTTTATCAATTCTTCTATCCCACCTAGGTTTATGAATTTCTCTATCAATTCCATTACCTTATCCTTACTCATGAGGTTCCAACATTTGATCCTTAATTGACCTAGGAGTTTTTCCCGGGCATCCTCAAAAAAAAGGTTTTTAAACACCCCAACCCCATCCCTTAGAAAGAAAAAGGTAGCCCCGAAGAAAGGAAAGAGCGAGATGGTGGTTTTTGTTGTTCCCGCGAAGCGAAGATCATTCGCCAAGCGAATGAAGTGGGTCAACCTCTTTTTTTTTTCGGCCAAACACTTTTTCTCGCTGGTCGAGCTTTCTACAAAAAAAGCGATGCGAGAACGTATTCTCTTATCTAAGCTTCTTCCCTGTGCATTCGCTCTCCCCATCGTAGATGGTTCAGCCACGCCCGGTGCCACGAAATGATTGAGAACTACGACGGGGTCGAAATGAATTTGGTTCTTTCTATTCAATAAGTATTGCATGACCGAATAATTCAAGGAGGGGCGCACTGCGGGGAGGGTCCTTTTAAGTAGATGACTCGTCGGGCCGTCGGAGCGGGACTTCTTTGGGAAAAGGAACTTGAATAACTTCGTTTTTCTGAAAGAGTCGTCATTTTCTATCAGGAAAGCTATGTCATTTACAACCCTGGCGTATTTCGGATGCTTGAAGGCCCCGCTGACCCGAAGTGATTTAGAAAGATTCTTCTTTATCGATGGTGATCGGTCATGGTATCCATAGCGTTGCTTCTTTTTCGGCCAAATCCGGATTTCGTTTTGCTTCTCCCGGTCGTCGAGCCTGGTCGACCCGACTTTCCCGAATGTCCACCACCGGCCCTTCTCTTTTCCGGGTCTGGTTTTTTCGCGTCGTTTCAGTCGTCGTCGTGGTCGACGGGGAAGAAAGAAATGAATGAATGTTCTTTTGGGAAAATGTATAATAATACACCTACCGAGACGAAAGCCAAAGGTGAGTCTCGTAGGTGGACGTATCGAACCGAAATAAGATCTCAGATTGAGATCTTGATACACTGATTTACCATAATAATAAATAGAGTCAATGGTGACTCCGCTGTGGGAAGAGCCGTTTCTTTCTTGCTTGATAGGGGGGGCTTCCATTCACCAACAAAGACTAAAAGTGCTCTCCGAACCGTGCTGGATAGTCACCCATCACACGGCTCTCAAACCTAACCTGTGGTGGATCCCGGGAGACAAAGTCAAAGCGCTTGATCCTTTGCCCCATACTTTGAGATGCTCCTCCCCGCCGATCAAGCAGCGACGCTGCTCGTGATAGGCTTAGCTTTAAGCCGCTATCGTTCGGTTCGGATAAGTCAAGTCCCTTCGGTCGCTTCGCTCAGGTGGTCTTCCCTTATCTTCCCTAACGTTCAGAGTTGTTCTGGTTTGAGAAAGGAGCACCGGCCGAGCGCCCTGAATGAATAAGAAATGGACAACAGAGAGAATCAATGATTCTTATTCAACCGAGTTGAAGCTAGCAACATGTCGATTCCACACCGGAGGTTGGTAAGAACTGAGGGACAATGCCCCCCTAACCTAAGCGGGCCTACCTGCGAAGCAACTGGTAGTTGATCGGGCGGGGGGGCGGTTTGGTTTCGTGCAACGCCCTCGCAGCAGGAAGAGGCAGTTGTCATTTGAAAGGAAACGCCCTTTGTATAGGGTTCCAGACCTGCGCACCCTGATGAAAAAGCCCTATATATTCTATTAGTAAAGCCTAAACGTCCTTATTGAAAACTAAAGCGCTAACGAGCAAGAAAAGACCCCTTACTATAGTAAGGCTAACGCGCCTTTACTAATAACATAGAAAGTAAAGGCTCTTCCCCTTTTCTACGAATCTACAACTCTCTTCTCTTTACTGAGCGAGACTCCATCCATATCCCTTCCCTACTAGTGGGATATTCTTAATTTTCTATTCTATCATTTGTTTGACAGCTTAAACTAGGCTCCATTTTAGATAGGTTTTCGGTCTTAATCAAAATAGGTCAGGGGCGCGTCGGAACGGTCGGTGGCTGCTTAGTCTCATCCGAGAGTCTAATCTCTTTGTACTGCTTTTTTTCAAAGAAAAAAAAAAAGAAAGAAGGGGGGTCGATTTAGGCTCCTTCCCTTCCACTGCATAGCTACGCTACCTGGTACTACGAGCCCTCTGTCCCACACATCTATCCAGCTCGCGCGGTTCACCGGTTCCACCGAAAACTCTCATTTGTTGAAGCGGAGCATAGTGCGCTTTAGGCGCCGAGCGAGAAACGTCTCTTCTTTCGTTTCGGTTTATTCACTGATCTGAAACGAAGCACTTGTTTTCTTATTGATTTCAGGGGCGGCGGCGTTCTTGAATTCAGTCTATCCGACGAACCGAATTAGCACTTCTCAGATCAGGCTAGGCCTCTCCAGCTGAGCTAGGCGCCGGGGCCCTGGATGCGCTAGCGATCGGCGCATAGGGGGAGGGTGGTTGCCCGGGTTTCTCGGCCTGGTATCCTGCACCTCGCGTTCATGATATCTACATTCAACTGTGCCCCGGAGACACGGTCGAAGCACGCCCGCCCAGTGTGCTTCTTTCACGACATGCTCTGGTTCCGGGTGTTTTCCAGTGGTCTTCTAGCGTTAGAAGAAGTCGTGTCCGTCCCGAACATCTGCAACGTCCTCCCACGCTTTTTTATTTTAAATATAGGAAAAACTGAAGGAAAAGACTGACCCATTCGGTGACTTTCGCGGTCGCCCTCACTGAACCGACTTGAATCTGAACTACGATTCTTCTCAAGTCTTACTGAAATCGGATTTCCTTTTCGTGCCATATGCGCTTAGACTTTACTTTTTCCCCCTTATTCTTCCCGGTTCAATATTTTTGTTCTCGAAAGTCTTCGTTTCCATGTAAGAGCAAACTCTCCAAATTGTTGAAAAAATTTTCCTGTTCAAAAGACGATCTCTCTTCTTCTTCATTCTCAACAGGAATGCATCAACAAAGCTTCCCTTCCATATAGATCGTCGTGGCATGAACTCATTTCTGCCTTTCTCCACCCCTACCCTAAACCCTGCTTTGGTGGGCTTCCCTCAAGGTGACACCGAAGGTCTACCTCCTTTCGTGCGCCCCTCACCTCCTCCATGAGGATGATCCAC